AAATATTTTTGTCCAAACACTAATTGGTCGTGTATTAGCAGACGATATATATATTGGTCTACGATGCATTGCTACTCGAAATAAAGATATTGGAATTGGACTTGTTAATCGATTCATAACCTTTCAAGCACACCCAATATATATTCGAACTCCTTTTACTTGCAGGAGTACATCTTGGATCTGTCAATTATGTTATGGCCGGAGTCCTACTCATGGTGACCTGGTCGAGTTGGGAGAAGCCGTAGGCATTATTGCGGGTCAATCAATTGGGGAACCGGGGACTCAACTAACATTAAGAACTTTTCATACTGGCGGAGTATTCACGGGTGGTACTGCCGAACATGTACGAGCTCCTTCTAATGGAAAAATAAAATTTGATGAGGGTTTGGTTCATCCCACACGTACCCGTCATGGGCATCCTGCTTTTCTATGTTTTATAGACTTGTATGTAACTATTGAGAGTCAAAATATTAGACATAATGTAAATATTCCAACAAAAAGTTTGATTTTAGTTCAAAATGATCAATATGTAGAATCAGAACAAGTGATTGCCGAGATTCGTGCCGAAACGTCCACCTTTCATTTTAAGGAGAGGGTTCAAAAACATATTTATTCTGAGTCAGAAGGAGAAATGCACTGGAGTACTGATGGCTATCATACGCCCGAATATCCATATAGTAATGTTCATATATTACCAAAAACAAGTCATTTATGGATATTAGCAGGAGGTCTATGCAGATCCAATTCCAATATAGTGTCTTTTTCACTCCACAAGGATCAAGATCAAATGAATGCTAATTCTTCTTTTTCTCTCAAAGATATCTTTGACCTCTCACTGACTAATGATCAAGTAAGACATAAATTGTTGGATACTTTTGGTAAAAAAGATAGGGAAAGTCTTGACTATTCAAAACCTTATCGAATCATATCTAAAGGTCATTGGAATCTTATAGAGCCTTCTACTTATATTCGTCAAGAGAATTCTTTGGCGAAAAAGCGAAGAAATAGATTTGTGATTCCCTTAAAATATGATCAAGAACAAGAAAAGAAACTAATACCCTGTTTTGGTATTTCGATTAAAATACCTATAAATGGTATTTTACGTAGAAATAGTATTCTTGCTTATTTTGATGATCCGCGATACAGAAGAAGCAGTTCGGGAATTACTAAATATGGGATTGTCGAAATAGATTCAATCGTAAAAAAAGAAAATTTGATTGAGTATCGAGGAGCAAAAGATTTTAGTCCGAAATACCAAACGCAAATGAAAGTAGATCAATTTTTTTTCATTCCCGAAGAAATACATATCTTACCCGGATCTTCGCCCATAATGGTCCGGAACAATAGTATCATTGGAGTAGATACACGACTTGTTTTAAATCTAAATACAAGAAGTCGAGTAGGTGGATTAGTCCGAGTGGAGAGAAAAAAGAAAAGTATAGAACTGAAAATATTTTCTGGAGATATTCATTTTTCTGGAGAGGTGGATAAAATATCTAGGCACAGTGGCATTTTGATACCACCAGGAATCGGAAAAAAAGATTCTAAAGGATCAAAAAAATTTAAAAATTGGATCTATGTCCAACGCATTACATCTACCAAAAAAAAGTCTTTTGTTTTGGTTCGGCCCGTAGTCACATATGAAATAGCTGATGGGATAAATTTAGCAACACTTTTCTCTCAAGATCTCTTGCAGGAAAAGAATAATGTTCAACTTCGAATTGTCAATTATATACTTTATGAAAATGGCAAGTCAATTCGAGGAATTTCTCACACAAGTATTCAATTAGTTCGGGCTTGCTTAGTATTGACTTGGGACCAAGAAAAAAAGAGTTCTATAGAAGAAAAGGTTCATGCTTCTTTTGTTGAAATAAGGACAAATTATCTACTTTGTTATTTCATCCGAATTGAGTTAGTAAAGTCCACTCTTTCGTATACCGAAAAAAGGTATGATACGGCAGGTTCAGGATTTATTTCCAATAATGAATTAGATCGTATCCATAGAAAAAATCCTTTTGATTCCAAGGCGAAGATTCAATTATTTCCCCAACATCAGGGAACTCTTGGTACGTTGTTGAATCGAAATAAGGAATGCCAATCTTTCCTAATTTTGTCATCATCCAATTGTTCTCGAATTGGCCCCTTCAATACTTCAAGATATAATAATGCGACAAAAGAATTGGATTCCATGACTCCAATTAGGTATTTGTTGGGTCCTTTAGGTACTATTGTGCCTAGAATAGTAAATTCTCGTTCATCTTACTTTTTAAGAACTTCTAATCAAGTCTTTTTAAAGAAATCTTTTTTGCTTGAAAATTTTCAACAGACTTTCCAAGTGCTTCAAGTACTTCCATTTCAATACTATTTTCTAGATGAAAATAGTAAAATTTATAATCCCGATCCTTGCAGTAACATCATTTGGAATTCATTCCATTTGAATTGGTGTTTTCTCCATCACGATTCTTGTGAAGAGGCATGGACAATAATTAGCCTTGGACAATTCCTTTGTGAAAATGTATATCTATTGAAATATGGATCACGCATAAAAAAATCTGGTCAAATTTTCATTGTTCATGTTGATTCTCTAGTTATAAGATCAGCTAAGCCCTATTTGGTCACTCCAGGAGCAACTGTCCATGGTCATTATGGGGAAACCTTTTATGAAGGAGATACATTAATTACATTTATATATGAAAAATCGAGATCTGGTGACATAACGCAAGGTCTTCCAAAAGTAGAACAAATCTTAGAAGTTCGTTCAATTGATTCAATATCGATGAACCTCGAAAGAAGAATTGAAGGTTGGGACGAACGTATCCGAAGGATTCTTGGGATCCCCTGGGGATTCTTGATTGGAGCTGAACTAACCATAGCCCAAAGTCGTATCTCTTTGGTTAATAAGATACAAAAGGTTTATCGATCCCAGGGGGTACAGATCCATAATAGACATCTAGAGATTATTGTACGTCAAGTAACATCAAGAGTTTTGGTTTCAGAAGATGGAATGTCTAATGTTTTTTTACCTGGGGAATTTATTGGATTGTTGCGAGCAGAACGAGCAGGGCGCGTTTTGGACGAATCAATCTATTATCGGGCAATCTTATTGGGAATAACGAAGTCATCTCTGAATACTCAAAGTTTCATATCCGAAGCAAGTTTTCAAGAAACTGCTCGAGTTTTAGCAAAAGCTGCTCTACGAGGTCGTATTGATTGGTTGAAAGGCCTGAAAGAGAACGTTGTTCTGGGGGGGATTATACCGGTTGGTACCGGATTCAACAAATTAGTACATCGTTCAAAGCAAGACAAAAACATTCATTTGAAAATCAAAAGGAAGAATCTATTTGAGTTGGAAATGAGCGATATTTTGCTACACCATAGAGAATTATTTTGTTCTTGTGCCCCAAAAACTTTCCATGAGACATCAGACCAATCTTTTACGTAATGTATCCTAACAAGAGGTTTCTTTTTTTTACTTTCACTCTCTGGTCCGATTATGGATTTCATAATCAATGAAATAAAAAAGAAAGAATGAAATTCATGGTTTGGGTCGTAGATCAATGGTCAATCCTGGTAGAAAGTTCCGTCGGAACAATTTTTTATTTCATAAGGTACTGAATCTCTTTGAAAAAAAAAGAGAAAGTGTGGTAAAATGGGAAGACGATATTGGAACATCAATTTGGAAGAAATGATGGAAGCAGGAATTCATTTTGGTCATGTTACTAATAAATGGAATCCTAGAATGGCTCCTTACATCTCGGCAAAGCGTAAAGGTATTCATATTACAAATCTTACTATAACTGCTCGTTTTTTATCAGAAGCCTGCGATTTAGTTTTTGATGCAGCAAGTAGGGGAAAAAGATTCTTAATCGTTGGCACCAAAAAGAAAGCAGCAGATTTAGTAGCATCAGCAGCAATAAGGGCTCGATGTCATTATGTTAATAAAAAATGGCTTGGTGGTATGTTAACGAATTGGTCTACTACAGAAACAAGACTTCAGAAGTTCAGGGACTTAAGAGCAGAACAAAAGATGGGGAAACTCAATCGTCTCCCTAAAGGAGATGCAGCAATGTTGAAGAGAAAGTTATCTACTTTGCAAGCATATCTTGGCGGGATCAAATATATGACGGGATTGCCCGATATTGTAATTATCGTGGATCAGCAAGAAGAATATACGGTTCTTCGAGAATGTGTCATTTTGGGTATTCCGACGATTTGTTTAATCGATACAAATTGTGATCCAGATCTTGCAGATCTTTCTATTCCGGCCAACGATGATGCTATAGCTTCGATTCGATTGATTCTTACCAAATTAGTATCTGCAATTTGTGAGGGCCATTCTAGTTATACAAAAAATGGTTGATTATCTTATCATTACCCTTAATAAGAAGAAAGAAGAAGATTAGTTTATTTTTAGTGAACTCTCTTTGATTATTACTATTTTGGTTTGCATCTTTTGGAGTTTGAACTATGTTTTGACTATCAAATAATATTTAAAAGAAAAGATAAAAATGATTGGTATTTTTTTTATGCGATTTCTCGGTATCCAAAATATACGATTCATAACTTAAATTCATGAATGAATATAGGTGAATTGAGAAAGAGAAGGTTGAATAAAAATAATCACTTTTTTGAAGTTTGATTTCTGTTAGAGGACAATATGAATGTTATACCATGTTCCATTAAAACACTCAAAGGGTTATACGATATATCAGGTGTAGAAGTAGGCCAACATTTCTATTGGCAAATAGGAGGTTTACAAATTCATGCCCAAGTACTTATCACTTCTTGGGTTGTAATTGCTATCTTATTAGGTTCAGTCATCCTAGCTGTTCGGAATCCGCAAACCATTCCAACCAACGGTCAGAATTTCTTCGAATATGTCCTTGAATTTATTCAAGACTTGAGCAAAACTCAGATTGGAGAGGAGTATGGTCCTTGGGTTCCTTTTATAGGAACGATGTTCCTATTTATTTTTGTTTCTAACTGGTCAGGTGCTCTTTTACCTTGGAAAATCATAAAATTACCTCATGGGGAGTTAGCTGCGCCCACGAATGATATAAATACTACTGTTGCTTTAGCTTTACCCACGTCAGTGGCATATTTCTATGCAGGTCTTAGGAAAAAAGGATTGGGATATTTCGGGAAATACATTCAACCAACTCCAATACTTTTACCAATTAATATTCTAGAAGATTTCACAAAACCTTTATCTCTTAGTTTTCGACTTTTCGGGAATATATTGGCTGATGAATTAGTGGTTGTTGTTCTTGTTTCTTTAGTGCCTTTAGTAGTTCCTATACCTGTAATGTTTCTTGGATTATTTACAAGTGGTATTCAAGCTCTTATTTTTGCAACTTTGGCTGCGGCTTATATAGGTGAATCCATGGAGGGTCATCATTGACTCACTTTCAAAAGAGTCTTTTTTTAATTTTTGAAGCTTATCCCAATTCAAGCAATGCGGGAGTTCGGGGTTCAATATAATCCACTGGGTTGGAGATCATGTATATGTAATACCTATGAGTATCAATCCTTGTGTATGTTTTGAAGAATGGTTTCAGAATACAATTTAATAGAATAAAAAAGAATAAAAAGTGCAGGTGATTTACGTTATGGAAGAAAAAATATTTACTAGTTAAATGGTAATTACCCCTATCTCTTTTTTTTTATAGCCTACTGCATTTAGATGGATTTCCATATAAGTCCTTTTTCTATTATGTCTTTGATTGTGAATTGAATGAAAGAGAAAAAATAGAATAATTTATAAACAAGGAAACGCAATGACTAAAACCGTATACATATTTATTTACATAAGGTAGAAAGGAAAAATGGTCTATCGAAGTAGTTCTGACAATTCAGTAATATTCTGAATTCCATTTGGAACTTTTAGCTACTTCGACCCGATAGATTTTAGTGAAAAAGATCAAAAAATAAAAAAGAAGTGTAGTAAGGTAATATAAGAAAATTAGAAGTAGAAAAAAATAGATTAAGTACTAATTCATTGGTTGGTTGTATCATTAACCATTTCTTTTTTTGGTGCGAGGAACTTACCATGAATCCACTTATTTCTGCTGCTTCCGTTATTGCTGCTGGATTGGCTGTAGGGCTTGCTTCTATCGGACCTGGGGTTGGTCAAGGTACTGCTGCGGGCCAAGCCGTAGAAGGTATTGCGAGACAACCAGAAGCAGAGGGTAAAATACGAGGTACTTTATTGCTTAGTCTGGCTTTTATGGAAGCTTTAACAATTTATGGACTGGTCGTGGCATTAGCTCTTTTATTTGCAAATCCTTTTGTTTAATGTTTAATTTCATCGTAGAATAAAAATGTAAAAAAAAAAGAAGAATAAAAGCATAACCATAACTAATAAATTTGAGAATTCTCAAATTCCATTAATAATAATAAGCGGAGTGATACAAAAAGAACTCTGTTCTTTGTTAGTCCTATCTATAAGGGGAGAGCCTATGAAAAATATAACCAATTCTTTTGTTTCCGTGGGGCACTGGCCATCCGCTGGGAGTTTCGAGTTTAATACCGATATTTTAGCAACAAATCTAATAAATCTAAGCGTAGTGCTGGGTGTATTGATTTTCTTTGGAAAGGGAGTGTGTGCGAGTTGTGTATTTCAAGAATAGGTTGGATTTAACCGGCTGCACTTTCTTTATATTTATGTATTCTTTTTTATATTTCTATAGTCTAAATAGGAACAAAAGGTGCACAATCTCGACGAATTACTTCGGAATTTGATTTTATTCAGAAATCATATGTAAGAACCATAGCATTTCGTGACTAATTGGTAAATGAACTTTGATTCTCTTCTCTATCAACCAAGAATGTTGAGGTCTTTTACATGGTTAAAGATAAATTGTTTGAAGTCCAGGCACAGCATAGCATGGTACTCTTTCTACCACTACGTTAGTACCAAAAGTACCAAAAAGGTTGAAAAATAAGAAAAAAGGAATAATTAGGAATTTATCCGATGTAGAACACTCATATGGATAAAATTCTTTGAACCATTAACTGGAAAGATGGGTCCCCCTTTTTTATCCACTGCCGAATCGACGACCTATGTATTGTATTTGTATAAAATATTTGTATAAAAAAGAGAATTTTTTGGATGAAAAAGATCGAAATCTCATTTTATTCTAATAATAATGAGAATGAAGTAATGAAGTTCATAATTCTATTCAATTCTCTTTCTATTCTATTAGGATTTTGATTGAATTTATCATAGCATATAAAGAAGAAAGAATTTTATTCTTTCTTCTTTAAAATCTTTTTATTTTTGGAAAGAAGTTGTAAATAAAGAACAAATAAAGAAACAACTTTGCTGACAATTTTTTCTTTTTTGTCTGGTCTGAAGAGTCCTCCTAAGATTCTGATGTTAGATCAGTTTTGATATCTTTGAATAAGAACAGAAAAGAGAGGATAGGCTCATTCCGTTCAAAGATATGGGAATGCCCATTAATCAAAGAAAAGAGAAAAGAAACAATTGAGCGTGAGAGC